TCCATTTTTCTACCACATATCCTATTTTAACACCAAGAAATGAGGTTTTTTCCAGAAATGTATTATCACAAATTTATTTGTTTTTCATTAACAAAAATTTTATTTGCGCTTAGATCCAAATTTAGATATTGTGGGAGACCCTAATAGGGTTAGGGTCTTTGACTGGATGGTTGGAAAAGGCTCAAAAACGAGGAAATAGGGGTAAGCTTAATTTATGTCGACTATCCGCGAATTTCAATGTGTGAATCGAGGGTTCATACTCTAAAACTTATCTTATTTTGTCCATTTTTCTAATTTTTTCTCGAGGAAATCACGCATTTTCTAGGATAATAATATTATTATATATTATATCAGGATCTTATCGAAAACTTACAGCAGCCTGCCAAACAAAAGCTAAGAGAAAAAAAAACAGAGGTATGACTGGCATAACATCTACGATTGGATTCAAAAAAGCATAGGCTTCAGGCAATTTGCCGAAGAAAAAACTACTCGAAGAAAGGGGCGAATTAATACAGATCAAACTAAGGATATTAAGCATAACAGACATTTTGTTCTTGGAGATAATTGCATTTTGGTTGCATTTTTGATATAAGGAAAAAGAAAGAAAGTAAATAAGGTAGACAAAAATCCTTCTTTTTCTTTGAATCCATGCAACCAAAAATCCTCCAATTCTCAAAGGAGAATAGAAGAAACGATACTTTCATACAATATCTTAATTGAATTCTATGTAATGATCAATAAATTAAGTTGAATTCTGTATCTATATGTATCAAAATTCTAGTACCGGCCTATTCTATTATTCTATAGATATAGAAGATCTATATTCTATAGATATGGAATTTAGCTAGATATTTTTTCGGACTGGAGTTGACAAACAACCAATAACAATATTATATTTTCTTAGTGTCCATTAGAAATGGAAATGGGGCGTGGCCAAGTGGTAAGGCGACGGGTTTTGGTCCCGCCATTCGGAGGTTCGAATCCTTCCGTCCCAGCACGGATCCATTTCTCCATTATTTCCATATAAGCCCTATCATAATATAAAAAAGAAATGGGGGGTGGATAGCAGTTAATCTATATTACTTTAAACATCTGTGTCTGTTCGAATTTCATTAACAAATAATCAAGTCCCATATTATATAGTTATTATATAGTTATAGTAGATATAAAACATTTATAACAAATAACAAACAGCGACAACAGTTCCGTCTATCTGATAGATAAGATAAACCTTACCTATTTTTTCGATTTTGATTTTCAAAATCTGATTAAAAGAATCAAAAGTCAAATAGTAATTTACATTATTTTTTTATAAATCTCATGAAAAAAAGGATTTCTTTCTATTATCTATTTTAATATATATTCTATTAGTCTGTTAACTTTGTTAAAAATGTTGTCTTGCTAGGATTTTTTCAGAAAAATATTGTTTAATGTATCATATTTAATGTATCATATATTGATATATAGAAGAAAAGTGTAGATTGTGATGTCTATGGACGGCTGAACCGATGACTATTCATGATTCCATAATTGAATCAATTCCATACCGGTTCCAAATTAGAGGAATGTTATGGTAAAACTTCGTTTGAAACGATGTGGTAGAAAGCAACGTGCGACTTGAAGGACACGACTCGTTGTGGAGTTTTACATCCACCATTTTCGATTTGTCTAGAAACGAGGTGCTCTTGGCTCGACATTGTTTGTTCTGTTACACTTGAACCCTTCGTTTTTTGTCGGGTTGTAAATAGTCCATGATGGAGCTCGAACCTAAAGTATTAATTAAATTTTCAGGGGCAAGGATCTAGGGTTAATGCCAATCAACTGGAACAACTTCGTAAATATATGGAAAATCGAAAGGATCCAATTTGAGCAAGTTTCCAATTCAAAAGCAAAACTTGTTGAAATTGATCCAAATTTTTGATTCAACGTGTATCATACTAGAATCAACCGTCCATAGGATTCTTTGATAGAAAGCAATAAAATAAAAAAGGGTATGTTGCTGCCACTTTGAAAAGATTAAGAAACACCGAAGTAATGTCTAAACCTAATGATTAAAAATAGGAATAAAGGGTTTAAAAACAAGGAAACACCCTTTTAGTTGTTAATTCTTTCGATAGTCTCAATAACTGAATCCGACTAAAGAATCCAAATAGAATTTGAAATAGTTTAACCAGGATAAACGAAAGGGAGTAAAGACTACTCAATAAATGAAATTCACTAAAGATTTTTCTTTGAGCTATTTGAGAGTTATCCGACTTGAGTTATGAGTACCAGCGGTTTCTTTTTCATTTTTCAGGAAGAAAAAGACTGGAATCGTAGTCTAATTGATTTTATAGGTCCATTTGTTATTAAATTTATTAGAATTGGATACATAACATAGACAAAACTTCGAATTAAATCGTTTTTTCTCGAGCCGTACGAGGAGAAAACTTCCTATACGGTTCCAGGGGGGGTATTCTTCATCTATCCCAATGAGCCGTCTATCGAATCGTTGCAATTGATGTTCGATCCCGAAGAGAAGGAAAAGATCTTAGAAAAGTGGGCTTTTATGATCCAATGAAGAATCAAACTTATTTAAATGTTCCTGTTATTCTATATTTCCTTGAAAAAGGGGCTCAACCCACAGGAACTGTTCAGAACCTTTTAAAGAAGGCGGGGGTTTTTAAATAACTTCCGTCTAATCAAATGAAATTCAATTAAAGAAATATCAAGGGGGGTAGCTACTTGTATATAACTTTGTCTAATTTTTCTTTACTTGTTTTTTTTGATCCCCCCTTTTATTTTTCCCCTTTTCCACTGTATTCTTTTTTCGACATTTATATTGACAAGAGTGTATTGAACAAATATAATTCTTCGTGATAAGTGAAGGGGGTCTATTTCTTTATGTCGCCTAGTTTTTTACTTTCTCTTATCATCTTATGCAAATGATGCTTTTTTTGATAGATAGAGGGTGATTTTTGATTGAAAAAAGGCTAGGAGATGTTTTATCAATTTTGAAAATTCTGTATATTTTTTTATTTTATCTTATAATTTCTTGTATTTTGATCTAATCAATTCATTTTTTGTTTCGAATCCATTAGAAAATCTTTTTTTTTTTTGTTAGTTCAACGGCTTGATTAGCTCGTAAAATATCTTTTCTCTTTGTTTGAATTCAATTAAATAAATTGCTTTTGGTTCTGATTGTATTCATGTCTATATATCCCTTGTTGAGTTGAAGTTTTGTTTAATCGATATTTTATCGGGGTTGCTAACTCAATGGTAGAGTACTCGGCTTTTAAGTGCGGCTAGAATCTTTTACACATTTGGATGAAGTGACGAATTCGTCCATACGATTGGTAAACTTTGGAAGACCACGACTGACCCTGAAAGGGAATAAATGGAAAAAATAGCATGTCGTATCAATGTAAAGTTCTGAGAATATTTCATTCTTATCCGATTCGTACAAAACCTTGTTCGAATTCTTGGAACAGAACAAAAGAAAGTTGGGTCGAATGAATAAATGGATAGGGGCCCTGCGGCTTCAATTAATTATTAGAAAGAAAAAGCAACCGGCTTCTGTTCTTAATTTGAACAATTTCCCGATCTAATTAGATGTTAAAAAAAATAAGTGTCCGATATGGGAAGCACTTGAATGGATTCTATTTTTTTAATGAATCCTAACTATAACGACATTCTCTATTATGGAATGAAGATGGGTGTGTATAAAGAAGCAGTATATTGATAAAGAAAGTTTTTTTCCGAAATCAAAAGAGCGATTGGGTCAAAAAATAAAAGATTTCTAACCTTCTTGTTATCCTATAACATTAACACGGACGAATTAAACGAAATGGATGGAAAAAGAAAGGGTAGAGAATCTGTTGATAAGTTTACTTGTCTCCGAGGTATCTATTTTTACTAGAATACTTTGTTTTGACTGTATCGCACTATGTATCATTTGATAACCCCCGAATCTTCTACCTTTAATTCAAATCGCAATTCAAATGGAGAAAATCCAAAGATATTTACAGCTAAAGAGATCTCAACAACACGACTTCCTATACCCACTTCTATTTCAGGAGTATATTTATGTGTTTGCTCATAATCGTGCTTTGAATAGATCTATTTTGTCGGAAAATCCGGGTTATGACAATAAATCCAGTTTACGGATTGTGAAACGGTTAATTACTCGAATGTATCACCAGAATCATTTTATTATTTCTTCTAATGATTCTAACAAAAATCCATTTTTGGCGCGAAACAGTAATTTGTATTCTCAAATTATATCAGAGGGGTTTGCTTTTATTGTCGAAATTCCATTTTTTCTACAATTAATATCTTGTCTAGAAGGGAAAAAGAACAAGATAGTAAAATCTCAGAATTTACGATCAATTCATTCAATATTTCCATTTTTAGAGGACAATTTAACACATTTAAATTTTGTATTAGATATACTAATACCTCGCTCTGTCCATGTGGAAATCTTGATTCAAACTCTTCGCCTTTGGGTAAAAGATGTTTCTTCTTTGCATTTATTACGAGTCTTTCTCAACGAATATTGGAATTGGAATAGTCTTCTTACTACAAAGAAAGTCAGCTTCTCTTTGTTAAAAAGAAATCAAAGGTTATTTTTTTTCTTATATAATTCTCATGTATGTGAATACGAATCTATTTTCGTCTTTCTACGTAACCAATTTTTTCATTTACGATCAACATCTTCTGGAGTTCTTCTTGAACGAATTTATTTCTCTATAAAAATAGAACGTCTTATGAACGTCTTTGTTAAGGATTTTCGGACCAACCTAGGGTTGGTCGAGGAACCCTGCATGCATTATATCAGATATCAAAGAAAATCCATTCTGGCTTCCAAAGGGACATCCTTTTTCGTGAATAAATGGAAATTTTACCTTGTCACTTTTTGGCAATGGCATTTTTCGGTGTGGTTTCATCCAAAAAGGATTTCGATAAACCAATTTTCCAAGCATTCCCTTGAAATTTTGGGCTATCTTTCAAACGTGCAAATG